CAAAGAGATACGACTTTGCACTATAGTTAGCTCAGCAGCAATCAAGAATGCCCACGGCATTCCAAGAATTCTTGGAATACGTTCGTTCCAACCCTCAATCCTATTTTCTAGATTCATCGATATTGAATCAATCGAACGCACTTCTAACACCTGTTCTACTTTTGGAAGCCCCTGAGTTATATCGCCGGATCTGGATTTTTCATATATAAATGTAATTAAAGTATCCCCCTCGTACAGGATTCCCCCATAATGCCCATGAACAGTTGCTCCTGGAGTGGCCAAATAGGGCTTAGCTGATCGTATTACTACAGAGTCAACTTCAACAAGTATAACTTGGCCCGATTTTAGGTGTGGTGCGTTTTTGGCTATACATATATTTTCACAAATAAACTGCCCAAGACTCATTATTGTAGATGTTTCTTGACAATAATTGGGATGGAGAAAATACCAATTCAAATTGAAAATAATGTTACTGCATGGATCGGGGTTATAAATTTTCTCATTTTCATCGATTAAATAATATTTAAATTTAATTACTTGAAAAGTCTGTTTTAAATTGTCAAGTTGCAAATAGTTATTTACCAAGATCTGATTATGAGTTATTAAATGGTAAAATGAAGAAACATTTGCAATTAGAATTAGAAGGGCTGTTCCTAAAGGCCCCAGCGAATTCTTAATTGGAATTACAGGATCTTTTGTAATTTGAATTGATTCTTTTATCACCTTGTGTATCACATTGTGATTGTGATATTTTACATCGTTGAGTGGACCCATTCGAAAACAATTGGATGATGACAAAATTATCAACGATTGGAATCCCGTATTTCTATTCAACAATGTATGAATAGTTCTTTGATTTTGATTAAGGGGTTGTTGAATTCTTGTCTTGGAATAAATCGAAGAAAACGGATTGATTTTGGTGCAATCGGATCCATTATCCGAGAGCAATCTTGAGCCCGACGGATCATTCCTTTTTCCGATATATGAAATGGTGGATTTCAGCAAGTCGATTCTTAGGAAATATCGAATCAACCCATTTGCCCTTATTTCAACAAAGGAAGCACGAGCTTCTTGACTAGAAGAACTTTTTCTGTCTTGGTCCCAATTCAATACTAAACAAGTCCGAACTAATTGAATATTTGTATCATAAATTCCTCGAATTGGTTTACCATTTCCATAAAGGATATAATTGACAACTCGAAGTTTCACATTATCCCTTTCCTGCAACAGATCCGGGGGGAAAAGCGTTCCTAAAGTTATACCGTCCGTTATTTCATATGTGACGACAGGCCGAACCAAAACAAAATACGTTTTTTTACTAGGTGTGATCCGTTGAACATAGATCCAATTTTCCCATTTTTTTGATTCCTTAGAATTTTTTTTTCCTGTTCCTGGTGGTATCAAAACGCCGCTATGTCGGGATATCTTATCTGTCTTTCCAGGAAAATGGATATCTCCAGAAAAGATTTTAAGTTCAATTCTTTTTTTTTTTCTCTCCACTCGGACCAACCCGGCTACTCGGCTTCTTATATTTAAAGTAATTTGTGTATCTATCCCAATGATACTATTGTTCCGTACCATTATGTACGAAGATCCAGGTAATATATGCACTTCCTCGGGAATGAAAAAAAACCGATCCACTTTCATTTGGTATTTTGGCCTAAATTCCTGGGCTCCTCCATACTCAATCAAATCCTCTTTTTTGATGATTGAATGCATTTCTAGAGTCCCATATTTAGTAATGCCCGAACTCTTTCTTCTGTATCGAGGATCGTCCAAATAAGCAAGAATACTATTTCTACGGAAAATCCCATTGATGGGGATTTCAATCGAGATATCTGAAGGGGGCGTTAGTTCGTTCTCGCGCTCTTGAATCGATTGGAGTGGAATGATGAATCTATTTCTTCGCCTCTTTGAGACTAAATCAGAATTCTGATAGAGAACGGTCGGATCTACGAGATTACAATGACCAGTACAGATAATTCGAATAAGGTCTGAATAATCAGGAATCCTGTCTTCTTTTTTACCCGAAAAAGCTGAAGTAAAGAATTTTTCTCTCGGCTGATCATTTCTTCCTGAAAGGTTAGAAGTAGATCTTTTCTTGACAGAACGAGAATGCGCACTCATTTGATCTTGATCCTTGTGGATCGAAAGTGAAACTAGACTGGATCTGCGTGGCCCTCCTAATAATATCCATAAATGACTTGTTTTTGGTAATAGATGAACACTGCCGTATGTAAATTCGGGTGCATGATACACATCGGTGCTCCAGTGCATTTCTCCGTCTGAGTCAGAATAAATATGTTTTCGAACCTTCTCTTTAAAATTCAAAGTGGATGTTCCTGCGCGAATCTCAGCAATCACTTGTTCTGATTCTACATATTGATCGTTTTGAACTAAAAGAAAGCTTTGGGTTGGAATATTTACATTATGTCGAATATCTTCACTCTCAATAGTTACATACAAGTTTATAGAACAGAGAAGGGCGGGATGTCCATGG